AAAAGAAAGTACACAAATAGGACGTATCATTTTATGTATAGTAGTGGGGGATTATGGGACAAAAAATAAATCCGCTTGGTTTCAGACTTGGTACAACTCAAAGTCATGATTCTCTTTGGTTTGCACAACCAAAAAATTATTCCGAGAGTCTACAAGAAGATAAAAAAATACGAGATTGTATCAAGAATTATATACAAAAAAATATGAGAATATCTTCTGGTGTCGAGGGAATTGCACGGATAAAGATTCAAAAAAGAATCGATCTGATTCAAGTCATAATCTATATGGGATTTCCAAAGTTATTAATAGAAGGTAAGCCTCGAAGAATCGAAGAATTACAGATGAATGTGCAAAAAAAACTGAATTGTGTGAACCGAAAACTCAACATTGCTATTACAAGAATTGCAAATGCTTATAGACACCCTAATATTCTTGCAGAATTTCTAGCCGGACAATTTAAGAATAGAGTTTCGTTTCGTAAAGCAATGAAAAAAGCTATTGAATTAACTGAACAGGCGGGTACAAAAGGAGTTCAAGTACAAATTGCGGGACGTATCGACGGAAAAGAAATTGCACGTGTCGAATGGATCAGAGAAGGTAGGGTTCCTCTACAAACCATTCGAGCTAAAATTGATTATTGTTCCTATACAGTTCAAACTATTTATGGGGTATTAGGTATCAAAGTTTGGATATTTGTAAACGAAGAATAATAAGCTTTTACTTATGTTTAACGTTCCATGTTTCGATAAAACAAAAAATTCAAAATTCTTCCATTCTTATTCTGTTAAATCAAAACAAAAAATGAGCAATTTTATAAGATTGAATAAAAAAATAAGATTGAATAAAAAAATTCAATTAATCATTTGATATTGATATAATTGCTATGCTTAGTGTGCGACTCGTTGGTTTTTTTTTTATTATTATTTATTTTTAGAGTGGTTAGAATTCAACAAAAAAATAAACCGACTCATAGTATGAATTAATTAATAACTATAGAACTAATAACCAACTCATCGCTTCGCATTATCTAGATCTAAAGAACTAGTCAAAATAAAAAATATAAATAAAGATATGATATATTGGTGATATCATTATAGCAACTGAAATATTGCATAAAAAAGAAAGAAAAAACGAATCTGATTATGAGTTGTAAAGCAATAAGAATATACGGATAAATGAAAGGGTGAAAGAAAGAGAGAAAAAGAATATCAATGATATAGAATTCTAATATGTAAGGTCTATGAGCCATCTCATAAAAGGTAGTGTAATAAAGCATCAATATTAATTAATCCATAATTAGATAAATATATTCCTAGAACAAACAAATCAAGAGCCCCGAGTCAATAAAAACTGAGAAGGTTGATTCAAGAAAAAATAAAATCTTATTTAAAATCTTATTAGAGAGGCTCCATTGTAGAATTCAGACCTAACCATTAATCAAGAAGCGATGGGAACGACGGAACCTGTGAATACCTAAGCTAAGATTTTATTAAAAACAAATCTTAATGATTCATTGGGTGGGATGGCGGAACGAACCAAGAACCAATCCTTTTTTTCTGAGGAGTCATGGGCTAACCCTACATTACATCTGAAATTGATAATGAAAGAGTAAATATTCGCCCGCGAAAATTTGGATTTTATTGAATTTCTAAATTTGGGCCAATCCGATAATAAAAAGAAAAGCAAAATAAAGATTCGTTAGAACCTTATAACATAACAAAACAACATTATCTAGTTATATATGAATAGCAAGAATTGTCTATAATAGTAATAGAATACATGTTTAGTTATATATCAAAACAAGATATACAAATTTCCAATAGACCAATAGATTCTATGAAATCTCAAAAATCCCGCGATTCTATTATATTATTCATTAAACATATGTATATTATTGTATATTATTTTATCCGTTAAATCTATTTTTTTTTTTTTTGAATCGCTTCATTCGCGAGGAGCCGTATGAGGTGAAAATCTCATGTACGGTTCTGTAGTAGAGATGGAATTGAGAAACAACCATCAACTATAACCCCAAAAGAACCAGATTCCGTAAACAACATAGAGGAAGAATGAAAGGAATATCCTATCGAGGTAATCATATTTGCTTCGGAAGATATGCTCTTCAGGCACTTGAGCCCGCTTGGATCACATCTAGACAAATAGAAGCAGGGCGGCGGGCAATGTCACGAAATGTCCGCCGGGGTGGAAAAATATGGGTACGCATATTTCCAGACAAACCGGTTACAGTAAGACCTACCGAAACGCGTATGGGTTCGGGAAAAGGATCTCCCGAATATTGGGTAGCTGTCGTTAAACCAGGTAGAATACTTTATGAAATGGGCGAAGTCGCAGAAAATATAGCCAGAAAGGCTATTTCAATAGCAGCATCCAAAATGCCTATACGAACTCAATTCATTATTTCGGGATAATAATTAGAACCAAAGGAAAGAGGTCTTTAGGATGAAAACAAAAAAAAACAATTGCAATTTTGGAGGTTTCTTTTTTTTTTGTTTTTTCATTTCGATTTCTGGGCGAACGACGGGAATTGAACCCGCGCATGGTGGATTCACAATCCACTGCCTTGATCCACTTGGCTACATCCGCCCCTATACTATGTAAAAATAACCTAGACTTCTTCTACTCTTTCGTTATCATTCTTTTTTCTTCTAAGTTTTTACTCGTCTTCTAAGATAGGATACAATAAACAAAAAATAAAAAAAAAAAAATGATATGATTCA